GCTCATGTAGCTTAGCTAAAGCATGACACTGAAGATGTTAAGACAAACCCTAGGGTGGTTTCGTGGGCACAAAAGTTTGGTCCTGACTTTACTATCAACTTTAGCTGAACTTACACATGCAAGTATCTGCACCCCCGTGAGAATGCCCTATAGCTTCCCCCGAGAAACATAGGAGCTGGTATCAGGCTCAAACATTAGCCCACGACACCTTGCTTAGCCACACCCCTAAGGGAACTCAGCAGTGATAAACATTAGGCAATAAGTGAAAACTTGACTTAATTAAGGCTAAACAGAACCGGTTAAACTCGTGCCAGCCACCGCGGTTATACGAGTGGTTCAAGCTGATAGATGACGGCGTAAAGAGTGGTTAATTTAATAGTTAATAAAGTCAAATACTCCCAAAGCTGTTATACGCACTCGAGAGTTAGAAGATCAAAAACGAAAGTGACTTTAATCCAAATGAACCCACGAAAGCTATGAAACAAACTGGGATTAGATACCCCACTATGCATAGCCGTAAACCTTGATGAACATTTACTTAGTCATCCGCCTGGGTACTACGAGCACTAGCTTAAAACCCAAAGGACTTGGCGGTGCTTTAAACCCACCTAAAGGAGCCTGTTCTAGAACCGATAACCCCCGTTAACCTCACCCTCTCTTGTTCTTCCCGCCTATATACCGCCGTCGTCAGCTTACCCTGTGAAGGCTTAGTAGTAAGCAGAGTCAGTTATACTCAAAACGTCAGGTCGAGGTGTAGCATATGAGAGGGGAAGAAATGGGCTACATTCCTTAATTTAAGGCATTACGGATAATATGATGAAAAGAATATTAGAAGGAGGATTTAGCAGTAAGCAGAAAACAGAGAGTCCTGCTGAAACTGGCCCTAAAGCGCGCACACACCGCCCGTCACTCTCCCCGACCCATTTTAAAAATTAAATAAAAGATTTCAGGAACTAAGGGGAGGCAAGTCGTAACATGGTAAGTGTCCCGGAAGGTGCACTTGGAAAATCAGAATATAGCCAAGATAGCAAGGCGTCTCCCTTACACTGAGAAGTCGCCCGTGCAATCCGGGCTGTTCTGAAACTAAAAAGCTAGTCCAACCCACCCCTAAAAAGATATATTTAACTAAAGATTTAATAAACTTAAAAATTTATAGTAAACCATTTTTCCACCTTAGTATGGGAGACAGAAAAGGACCTAGGAACTATAGAAAAAGTACCGCAAGGGAAAGCTGAAAGAGCAATGAAACAAGTCAGTAAAGTTAGAAGAAGCAGAGACTTAACCTCGTACCTTTTGCATCATGAATTAGCTAGTCATTCCAAGCAAAGTGAACTATAGTTTGGTGCCCCGAAACTTAATGAGCTACTTCGAGACAGCCTTTTAGGGCAAACCCGTCTCTGTGGCAAAAGAGTGGGAAGATCTCCAAGTAGAGGTGACAAACCTATCGAATTAAGTTATAGCTGGTAGCTCATGAAATGAATAGAAGTTCAGCCTTTAAACTCCTAAAGACACCTTGAGAATTTCTTAATATTATCTAATAGGAATCTAAAGAGTTAGTCAAAGAGGGTACAGCCTATTTGACCAAAGATACAACTTTTCTAGGAGGATAAAGATCATATTATTCCAAGACTAAGTGCTTAGGTGGGCCTAAAAGCAGCCACCCTTAATAATAGCGTTAAAGCTTAAGCATAATTGAAGTCCATAATTTAGATAAATAATCTTAAGCCCCTAAAATTAATGAGCCATTTCATTCTATTGAAAGAGATTATGCTAGTATGAGTAATAAGAGGTCATGAGCCTCTCCCCGCACGAGTGTACATCGAAACGAACTAATCGTCGAACATTAACGGTCCCAAACAAAGAGGGTCCAGCCGAATGTAACCGCTAACAAGAAAATTCCGGCATAAATACCGTTACCCCCACACAGGAGTGCTAACTAGGAAAGATAAAAAGGAGGAAAAGGAACTCGGCAAATATTTTAAACCTCGCCTGTTTACCAAAAACATCGCCTCTTGTAAGATATAGATAAGAGGTACCGCCTGCCCTGTGACAAACGTTTAACGGCCGCGGCATTTTGACCGTGCAAAGGTAGCGCAATCACTTGCCTTTTAAATGAAGGCCTGTATGAATGGCATAACGAGGGCTTAACTGTCTCTTTCTCCCTATCAATGAAATTGATCTCCCCGTGCAGAAGCGGGGATACTGACATAAGACGAGAAGACCCTGTGGAGCTTTAGACCAAAAGTAGACCATGTTAAAGATATAAGAAAAATTCATCAAACGAATTGGGCTCTACTCTAGTGTCTTTGGTTGGGGCGACCGCGGGGTAATGATTAACCCCCATGAGGATTGAGAATATGATTTTTAAATCTAAGAATTTCCATTCCAAGAAACAGAATATCTGACCTTTTTGATCCGGACCTTCCGATCAACGAACCTAGTTACCCCAGGGATAACAGCGCAATCCTCTTTTAGAGCCCATATCGACAAGGGGGTTTACGACCTCGATGTTGGATCAGGACATCCTAATGGTGCAGCCGCTATTAAGGGTTTGTTTGTTCAACAATTAAAGTCCTACGTGATCTGAGTTCAGACCGGAGTAATCCAGGTCAGTTTCTATCTATGAAGTTCCCCCTTCTAGTACGAAAGGACCGAAGGGGGAGGGCCTCTATTATTATGCCCTCATCCCACCTAATGAAGAAAGCTAAATTAAGGTAAAAGATTACAACCTGTAATCATAGAACATGATATGTTAAGGTGGCAGAGCTCGGATATTGCAAAAGGCCTAAGCCCTTTGAACAGAGGTTCAAATCCTCTCCCTAACTATGCTCTCTACAATCCTCAACTTTATTATTAACCCATTAATCATTATTATCTTTGTTCTTTTAGCAGTCGCTTTACTAACACTAGTTGAACGAAAGGTAGTAAGCTATATACAACTCCGTAAAGGACCTAACGTTGTTGGCCCTTATGGCCTCCTCCAACCCTTCGCTGATGGTTTAAAACTATTCATAAAAGAGCCAGTACGACCCTCCACTTCCTCCCCCGCCTTATTTTTGATCACCCCTATAATAGCCCTTACATTAGCCTTAACCCTATGAGCTCCTCTTCCTATGCCCTTTCCAATAGCCGATATAAACCTTAGTATCCTATTTATTCTTGCCCTATCAAGCTTAGCTGTCTATTCCATTTTAGGATCTGGGTGGGCTTCCAATTCAAAATACGCCCTGATTGGGGCCCTTCGTGCAGTAGCACAAACTATTTCATATGAAGTAAGTTTAGGCCTTATTCTTCTTAATACAATTGTTTTTACAGGAGGTTTTACCCTGCAAACATTTAGCACGGCCCAAGAAACGACATGGCTTCTACTCCCTGCTTGACCTTTGGCAGCTATATGATATATTTCTACCCTTGCAGAAACAAATCGAGCCCCCTTTGACCTCACTGAAGGTGAATCTGAGCTAGTATCTGGGTTTAATGTTGAGTACGCCGGTGGACCCTTCGCCTTATTTTTTCTAGCTGAATACGGGAACATTCTTTTAATAAACACCTTATCAGCAGTACTATTTCTAGGCTCCTCCACATTTCATGCGTTTCCTGAACTAACCACAATTACTCTAATATTTAAAGCCGTCGCCCTATCCTTTGTATTCTTATGAGTCCGAGCCTCATACCCACGGTTTCGGTATGATCAGTTAATACATTTAATTTGAAAAAACTTTTTACCCCTTACCTTAGCATTAGTTATTTGACATTTATCCATCCCAATTACGCTTTGCGGACTGCCGCCTCAGTTGTAATTAGGAGCTGTGCCTGACAAAAGGACCACTTTGATAGAGTGATTAATGAGGGTTAAATCCCCTCCATCTCCTTAGAAAGAAGGGGTTCGAACCCTACCTGAAGAGATCAAAACTCTTAGTGCTTCCGCTACACCACTTCCTAGTAAAGTCAGCTAATAAAAGCTTTTGGGCCCATACCCCAAACATGTTGGTTAAAATCCTTCCTTTGCTAATGAATCCGTATATTTTATCTGTACTTCTAATAGGACTCGGGTTAGGGACCACAGTAACATTCGCCAGCTCCCACTGGCTGCTAGCATGGATAGGACTTGAAATAAATACTCTGGCTATCCTCCCGCTCATAGCTCAGCACCACCACCCCCGAGCTGTTGAAGCTGCTACCAAGTACTTTCTAATTCAATCCGCAGCAGCCGCTACAATCTTATTTGCTGGTGTAACCAATGCTTGATTGTCCGGACAATGAGAAATCCAACAAGTTTCCCACCCTATCCCCACCACCCTTATAATTATTGCCCTGTTCCTTAAAATTGGTTTGGCCCCTCTTCATGCTTGATTGCCTGAAGTTATTCAAGGTTTAGACCTAACCACAGGCTTAATTCTATCCACCTGACAAAAGTTAGCGCCATTTGCCCTGCTTGTCCAAGTATTACCTGATATGCCTACTCTATTAATTGGTTTGGGCTCTCTCTCAATTGCAATTGGGGGATGAGGCGGATTAAACCACACTCAACTACGAAAAGTCCTTGCATACTCCTCAATCGCTCACCTGGGTTGAATAGTAATTGTTTTACAATACTCAACCCTCTTAACGGTTTTAGCCCTCACTATATACATCATTATAACTTCTTCTGTGTTCCTGATCTTTAAATTGCTAAAATCAACGAACATAAATACATTAGCTTCATCGTGATCGAAAGCTCCAGTTCTTACAGCCTTCACCCCCCTAATCCTGCTGTCCTTAGGAGGGCTTCCACCATTATCAGGTTTTATACCAAAGTGATTAATTATCCAGGAGTTAACTAAACAAGAATTAGGGCTAGTTGCAACATTAACAGCTTTAATAGCCTTATTAAGCCTATTTTTTTACTTACGCATCTCTTATTCCCTTTCACTTACATCATCACCGAACAATTTACTAGGTTTATTACCTTGACGAATGAGCACAAAGCAGGTTACTCTTCTCATAACTACCTCTATGTCCCTAACTATACTTCTTTTACCAGTATCACCTGCTATCCTTTCTCTTGTTAGTGCTTTGTAGAGGGGTTTAGGATAAATTAGACCAAGAGCCTTCAAAGCCCTAAGTGGGAGTGAAAATCTCTCAACCCCTGTAAGACTTACGGGACATTAACCCACATCTTCTGTATGCAAAACAGACACTTTAATTAAGCTAAAGCCTTTCTAGATGGGAAGGCCTTGATCCTACAAACTCTTAGTTAACAGCTAAGCGCTCAAGCCAACGAGCATCCATCTACCTTTCCCCCGCCTTGACAGGGTAAAAAAGGCGGGGGAAAGCCCCGGCAGGTAGTTAGCCTGCTTCTTAAGATTTGCAATCTAACATGATGACACCTCAGGGCTGGTAAGAAGAGGACTTAAACCTCTGTTCATGGGGCTACAATCCACCGCTTAACTCTCAGCCACCTTACCTGTGGCAATCACACGTTGATTTTTCTCAACTAATCATAAAGATATTGGTACCCTATATCTAGTATTTGGTGCCTGAGCAGGAATAGTCGGAACTGCTCTAAGCCTACTTATTCGTGCTGAACTCAGTCAGCCTGGCTCTCTACTAGGGGATGATCAGATTTATAATGTAATCGTTACTGCGCACGCCTTTGTAATAATCTTTTTCATGGTTATACCAATCATAATTGGAGGCTTTGGAAACTGATTAGTACCTTTAATGATTGGGGCACCTGATATAGCCTTTCCCCGAATAAACAACATGAGCTTCTGGCTCCTTCCTCCATCATTTCTTTTACTCCTAGCATCATCAGGGGTTGAGGCTGGGGCCGGAACAGGTTGAACCGTATATCCCCCTTTAGCTGGTAACCTAGCCCATGCAGGAGCATCAGTAGATTTAACCATCTTCTCACTTCACTTAGCTGGGATTTCATCAATTTTAGGAGCAATTAACTTTATTACAACTATCATTAACATGAAACCCCCTGCAATTTCACAATACCAGACCCCTTTATTTGTCTGAGCTGTAATAATTACTGCAGTTTTACTCTTACTCTCTCTTCCTGTCTTAGCTGCTGGGATCACAATATTACTAACGGATCGTAACCTCAACACTACATTCTTTGATCCTGCAGGTGGTGGGGATCCTATCCTTTACCAGCACTTATTCTGGTTTTTTGGACACCCCGAAGTATACATTTTAATTTTACCAGGCTTCGGAATAATTTCACATATTGTGGCTTACTACTCAGGTAAAAAAGAACCTTTTGGATATATAGGAATGGTTTGAGCTATAATAGCAATTGGTCTATTAGGATTTATTGTTTGAGCCCATCATATATTTACTGTCGGTATAGATGTTGATACTCGAGCATACTTTACGTCAGCAACAATAATTATTGCAATTCCTACTGGGGTTAAAGTATTCAGCTGATTAGCTACCCTTCACGGGGGCTCAATTAAATGGGAAACTCCTCTATTATGAGCACTTGGCTTTATCTTCTTATTTACTGTGGGGGGTTTAACAGGAATTGTTCTGGCCAACTCATCACTAGATATTATACTTCATGATACTTACTACGTAGTAGCTCATTTCCACTATGTCCTATCTATGGGGGCCGTATTCGCCATTATCGGAGCATTCGTCCACTGATTCCCACTATTCTCAGGATATACCCTTCATGATACATGAACTAAAATTCACTTCGGAGTAATATTTATCGGAGTAAATCTGACTTTTTTCCCTCAACACTTCCTAGGATTAGCAGGAATGCCTCGACGATACTCGGATTACCCAGATGCATACACTTTATGAAACACAATCTCATCCTTAGGTTCCCTAATTTCTTTAGTAGCTGTAATTATATTCCTATTTATTATTTGAGAAGCCTTCGCAGCCAAACGGGAGGTACTCTCCGTTGAACTAACAGCAACTAACGTTGAATGATTACATGGTTGCCCTCCTCCCTACCACACATTTGAAGAGCCTGCATTCGTTCAAATTCAACAGCACTCATATTAATCCAGAAAGGGAGGAGTCGAACCCCCATTGATTAGTTTCAAGCCAATCGCATAACCGCTCTGCCACTTTCTTTATAATTAAGGTACTAGTTAAATATTATAACCTCGCCTTGTCGAGGCAAAATTGTGGGTTAAACTCCCACGTACCTTACTTATGGCACATCCATCTCAATTAGGATTCCAAGATGCAGCTTCACCTATTATGGAAGAACTTCTTCACTTTCATGACCACGCATTAATAATCGTTTTTTTGATTAGTACATTAGTACTATATATTATTGTGGCCATAGTAACTACTAAACTAACTAACAAATTTATTCTGGACTCCCAAGAAATTGAAATTATTTGAACACTTCTTCCGGCAATTATTCTTATTCTCATTGCCCTACCCTCCTTACGAATTTTATACCTAATAGACGAAATTAATGATCCTCACCTTACGATTAAAGCTATAGGCCACCAATGATACTGAAGTTATGAGTATACTGATTATGAAGACTTAGGATTTGACTCATATATAATTCCCACTCAAGACTTAACCCCTGGTCAGTTTCGACTTCTTGAAACTGATCATCGCATAGTTATTCCAGTAGAGTCCCCGATTCGAGTTCTAGTATCTGCTGAAGACGTCTTACACTCGTGGGCTGTCCCTAGCCTGGGGGTGAAAATAGATGCCGTTCCAGGCCGACTAAACCAAACAGCTTTCATTACCTCACGACCTGGGGTATTTTATGGCCAATGTTCAGAAATTTGTGGGGCTAATCATAGCTTTATACCAATTGTAGTAGAAGCAGTTCCTCTAGAATACTTTGAGAACTGATCTTTCTTAATACTTCAAGATGCCTCGTCAGGAAGCTAAATCAGGACACAGCGTTAGCCTTTTAAGCTAAAGATTGGTGACTCCAACCACCCCTGGCGACATGCCACAGTTAAATCCTGCACCTTGGTTCGCTATTTTGATCTTCTCATGATTAGTCTTCCTCATTTTTATCCCACAAAAAGTATTAGCATACAAATTCCTTAATGAACCTGCTCCTCAAAATGTAAAAAAATCAAGTAGTACTAATTGACTTTGACCATGACTCTAAGCCTTTTTGATCAATTTATGAGCCCCACACTCCTTGGAATTCCTCTCATGGCCTTAGCCTTAACCCTACCATGAATTCTCTTTTTTAAACCAGGTAATCGATGATCCTCCAGTCGATTTTCAGCCCTTGTAGCCCAATTCCTTAAATGATTTACTAAAGAGATCTTTCAACCTATAAGCTTGGGAGGCCATAAATGAGCTCTTATCCTCACCTCTTTAGTCCTATTCTTAATTACCTTAAATATATTAGGTCTTCTTCCTTACACATTTACGCCCACTACCCAGTTATCAATAAATATAGCCTTTGCAGTCCCACTTTGATTAGCAACCGTTATTATTGGTATACGAAATCAACCAAATCTTTCCCTTGCCCACATACTTCCAGAAGGAACTCCTGCCTTACTAATCCCTATTCTGATTATAATCGAGACCATTAGCCTTTTTATTCGACCTTTAGCACTTGGAGTCCGATTGACTGCTAATCTTACAGCAGGTCATCTCCTAATCCAACTTATCGCAACCGCAGCTTATGTCCTTATATCAATTATACCTGTCGTTGCAATTTTAACATCTGTTCTCTTATTCCTCCTTACTCTGCTTGAAGTAGCCGTTGCAATAATTCAAGCATACGTGTTCGTCCTACTATTAAGCCTATATTTACAAGAAAACGTCTAATGGCCCATCAAGCTCATGCATACCATATAGTAGACCCTAGCCCTTGACCTCTAACAGGCGCAGTAGCCGCCCTACTCTTAACATCAGGAACAGCCATTTGAATACATTTTAACTCAATGTCTTTAATGTCTTTAGGAATAATTCTTCTCCTTCTTACAATCTATCAGTGATGACGAGATATTATTCGAGAAGGGACATTTCAAGGTCACCATACTCCCCCCGTCCAAAAAGGACTTCGTTACGGGATAATCTTATTTATTACCTCAGAAGTATTCTTCTTTTTAGGATTTTTTTGGGCATTTTACCACTCAAGCCTAGCCCCTACACCTGAACTAGGTGGATGCTGACCCCCTACTGGAATCACAACTTTAGACCCTTTTGAGGTTCCATTACTTAATACGGCTGTCCTTCTTGCATCTGGTGTCACAGTTACTTGAGCTCATCATAGTATCATAGAGGGGCAACGGAAGCAAGCTATTCAATCCCTTACACTTACTATTCTTTTAGGGTTTTACTTTACATTCCTTCAAGGAATAGAATATTATGAAGCCCCTTTTACTATTGCAGACGGAGTTTATGGATCAACCTTCTTTGTAGCCACCGGTTTCCACGGACTCCACGTAATTATTGGTTCATCCTTTTTAGCTGTTTGTCTTCTTCGTCAAGTTCAATTTCATTTTACATCAAAACACCATTTTGGATTCGAAGCCGCAGCCTGATATTGGCATTTCGTTGATGTAGTATGACTTTTCCTTTATATTTCAATTTACTGATGAGGATCTTATCTTTCTAGTATTAAAAAGTACAAGTGACTTCCAATCATTTAGTCTTGGTTAGAATCCAAGGAAAGATAATGAGTTTACTAACAACAGTAATTCTTATTTCCTTAACCATCTCAATTATTCTAGCTATTGTTTCCTTTTGACTTCCCCAAATAACACCTGATTACGAGAAACTCTCCCCTTATGAATGTGGCTTCGACCCTTTAGGATCAGCTCGACTACCATTTTCCATTCGTTTCTTTCTGGTAGCTATCTTATTTCTTCTTTTTGATTTGGAAATTGCATTACTTTTGCCCCTCCCATGAGGGGATCAGCTTCCCTCCCCCCTACTTACATTTTCCTGAGCATCAGCTATCCTAGTACTTCTTACCCTGGGTCTGATTTATGAATGACTTCAAGGGGGCTTAGAATGAGCAGAATAGGTTATTAGTTTAATAAAAACATTTGATTTCGGCTCAAAAACTTATGGTTAAAATCCATAATTGCCTTATGACACCTATCCATTATGCCTGCTCGTCATCTTACTTTATAGGTCTTGTAGGCCTAGTATTATATCGAACTCAACTCCTATCTGCACTTCTATGCTTAGAAGCTATAATGCTTATCCTTTTTATCTCTCTTTCCTTATGAGCCCTTCAACTTATATCAACAATATTTGCTGCCTGCCCTATAATTCTTTTAGCTTTATCAGCTTGTGAAGCAAGCGCAGGACTTGCCCTTTTAGTTGCCACCGCCCGCTCACATGGAAGCGGCCGACTTAAAAACTTAAGCCTCCTACGATGCTAATAACACTTAGCTCTACTATTTTCCTGTTACCTCTAATTTGATTTTCCCCTTCTAAACGCTTATGATCACTAGTTTTAGCATACAGTCTAGCTATCGCATTACTAAGCTTAATGTGACTAACTCACCCAATGGAGACAGGATGAATCTCTTTAAATACTTATATAGCTATTGATCCACTCTCAACCCCTCTCCTCGTGCTTACCTGTTGACTTCTTCCTTTAATGATCTTAGCGAGTCAAAACCATATATCAGCAGAACCTGTAAACCGCCAACGGACATATATTTCCCTTCTTGTCTCCCTTCAGATTTTTCTTATTATGGCTTTTGGAGCTACCGAAATGATTATATTTTATGTAATATTTGAAGCCACTTTAATTCCAACCCTTGTAATTATTACCCGATGAGGTAACCAGACAGAACGACTAAACGCCGGAATTTACTTTCTATTCTATACCTTGGCAGGCTCACTTCCCCTCTTAGTAGCCCTTCTTATTCTTCAAAACTCGACAGGATCTTTATCTTTCTTAACCACTCAATTTTTCCAACCTTTAGACATAAATTCCACTGCGAGTAAATTATGGTGGGCAGGGTGTTTAATCGCCTTCCTAGTAAAGATACCCTTATATGGTGCTCACCTTTGGTTACCCAAAGCTCATGTAGAAGCCCCAATTGCAGGTTCTATAATTCTTGCTGCAGTACTTCTTAAACTCGGTGGTTACGGAATAATGCGAATTATCACTATTCTAGACCCCTTAACCAAACAGCTAAGCTACCCCTTTATTGTTTTGGCCTTATGAGGAGTAGTAATGACAGGATCTATCTGTTTACGGCAAACTGACCTAAAATCTCTAATTGCTTACTCCTCAGTGAGCCATATAGGACTAGTTGCAGCGGGTATTTTAATTCAAACTCCTTGGGGATTCACTGGAGCACTTATTCTTATAATTGCCCACGGTTTAACATCGTCAGCACTTTTCTGTTTAGCTAACACTAATTATGAACGCACTCATAGTCGGACCCTACTACTAGCCCGAGGACTTCAAATAATTTTACCATTATTAGCCTCATGATGATTTATTTCTACTCTTGCTAATTTAGCTCTACCCCCCCTACCCAACCTTATGGGGGAACTAATAATTTTAACTTCCCTATTCAACTGATCCTACTGAACACTGATTTTAACCGGGGCTGGAGCTTTAATTACTGCTAGCTACTCACTCCATATGTTTTTAACTACACAACGAGGCCCCATCACAACACCACTCGCAGCTGTTGAACCAACCTACACACGAGAGCACCTCCTTTTAGCCCTTCACCTCATCCCTTTGCTCCTACTAATCCTTAAGCCTGAGTTGATTTGAGGCTGAACAACTTGTAAATGTAGTTTTAAGAAAAACATTAGGTTGTGGTCCTAGAAATAAGAGTTAAATTCTCTTCATTTACCGAGAGGGGTCTGTGAGACAACAAGAACTGCTAATTCTAGCCCCTTTGGTTAAAATCCAAAGCCCACTCGAAGTGAGCTTCTGAAGGATAATAGCTAATCCATTGGTCTTAGGAACCAAAAACTCTCGGTGCAAATCCGAGTGGAAGCTATGAATTTTACAACTATAATTATATCATCTAGTCTTATTTTAATCTTAATTTTACTTTCTGCACCAGTTCTGGGAACCTTAAAACCTTTACCTTACGGTAACCTGTGAGCCTTGAAAAGTGTCAAGACAGCAGTAAAACTTTCCTTCTTTGTTAGTCTTTTACCTTTATTCATTTTTCTTGATCAAGGCACAGAAGCAGTAGTGACCAATTGAGAATGGATAAATACATACATATTTAATATTAACATTAGCTTTAAATTTGATATCTACTCCATTATCTTTACCCCTGTTGCCCTTTACGTTACCTGGTCAATTCTAGAATTTGCATCCTGGTACATACACACTGATCCTAATATAAACCGCTTCTTTAAATATCTACTAATCTTCCTAATCGCTATAATTATTCTAGTTACAGCTAATAACATATTTCAACTATTTATTGGCTGAGAGGGGGTAGGAATCATATCGTTTTTGTTAATTGGGTGATGATACGGTCGAGCTGATGCAAATACCGCCGCTCTCCAAGCGGTTATCTACAACCGAGTGGGTGATGTTGGACTTATTTTAGCCATAGCATGAATAGCAATTAAGCTCAATTCATGGGAAATACAACAAATTTTTTTCCTATCTACAAATTATGATATAACACTTCCACTTTTAGGCCTCCTTGTTGCAGCAACCGGAAAATCCGCTCAATTTGGACTCCATCCCTGGCTTCCTTCAGCTATAGAAGGCCCAACACCAGTATCTGCCCTACTGCATTCAAGCACAATAGTAGTAGCTGGAATTTTCCTATTAATCCGCCTGAGCCCCCTTATAGCTAGTAATGCTACAGTATTAACCGCGTGTCTTTGTTTAGGTGCATTAACCACTGTATTTACAGCAACATGTGCACTTACTCAAAATGACATTAAAAAGATCGTAGCATTTTCAACCTCAAGCCAGCTGGGTTTAATAATAGTAACCCTTGGTTTAGGACAACCACAACTAGCTTTCTTACACATCTGCACCCACGCATTCTTTAAAGCCATATTATTTTTATGCTCTGGTTCTATTATTCACAGCCTAAACGACGAGCAAGATATCCGTAAGATAGGGGGTCTTCATCACCTCACCCCATTCACATCATCGTGTTTGAGTATTGGAAGCCTGGCTTTAACAGGAACTCCTTTCCTAGCTGGATTTTTCTCCAAGGATGCTATTATTGAAGCCTTAAATACATCATATCTGAACGCCTGAGCCCTTATCCTAACTTTATTAGCCACATCATTTACCGCAGTCTATAGCCTTCGTGTGGTTTTTTTTGTATCTATGGGCCACCCACGATTTAATTCACTCTCCCCTATTAACGAAAACAATAATGCAGTGATTAATCCTATTAAACGGCTAGCTTGAGGAAGTATCTTAGCGGGACTATTAATCACCGCTAACATCACCCCTATAAAAACCCCTGTAATAACCATACCACTTTCCCTAAAAATAGGCGCCCTAATCGTAACTATTCTAGGACTTCTAGTTGCCCTGGAACTAGCCTCCCTTTCCTCCAAACAATTTAAAGAAAAACCTACTCTTAATTATCATAATTTTTCAAATATATTAGGGTTTTATCCACACATTATTCATCGACTAACCCCAAAAATTAACTTAATCCTTGGTCAAGCCATTGCTAACCAGATAATTGATCAAACTTGATTAGAAAAAACTGGCCCTAAAATAGCAGCTTCCTTAAATACTCCTATAGCCTCCTCAATTAGTAATCTTCAACAAGGGGTAGTAAAAACTTACCTTCTCTTATTCTTTTTTACTTTAATACTAACCTTGTTTATTTCAATTACCTAACAACCCGGAGTGCCCCTCGACTTAACCCCCGCGTTAATTCAAGAACCACAAAAAGTGTTAACAACAACACCCAGCCACCTAGAATCAAGATCCCTCCTCCTAAAGAATATATAAGTGCTACTCCACCCACATCCCCCCGAAATAGAGTTAATTCACTGAACTCATCCACCACAATTCACGACCCCTCAAATCAGCCGTCAGATACAAACGTTGAAAAGAACCCAACCAGTGAGCTGTACCCTGCCATAAGAAGTAAGACTGGCCAGCTTCCTCAACTTTCCGGATAAGGCTCGGAGGCTAGAGCTGCTGAGTAAGCAAAAACAACTAATATTCCCCCTAAGTAAATCAGAAATAAGATTAATGATAAAAAAGTCCCCCCATGGCCCACTAAAACACCACAACCTATGCCTGCTACCACAACTAAACCTAAAGCAGCATAGTATGGTGAAGGATTAGAGGCCACAGCAGCTAACCCTAGAACTAACCCAATAAGTAATAAATACGCTAAAAAAACCATAGTTCCTGCCAGGATTTTCACCAGGACCTGTGGCTTGAAAAACCACTGTTGTATTCAACTACAGGAACATAATGGCCAATATTCGAAAGACTCATCCTTTATTAAAAATTGCAAATGACGCCTTAGTTGATCTCCCCGCCCCTTCAAACATCTCAGTATGATGAAACTTCGGATCCCTTCTAGGTCTTTGCTTAATTGCTCAAATTATTACTGGATTATTCCTAGCCATACACTACACCTCTGACATTAGCACAGCCTTTTCATCAGTAGCCCATATTTGCCGGGATGTGAACTACGGATGACTTATTCGTAACATACATGCAAACGGGGCCTCCTTTTTCTTCATCTGTATTTATCTTCATATCGGACGGGGTCTTTACTATGGGTCATACCTTTATAAAGAAACATGAAATGTAGGAGTGGTTCTTTTACTTTTAGTAATAATGACAGCCTTTGTTGGCTACGTCCTCCCCTGAGGACAAATATCCTTTTGAGGAGCAACAGTAATTACTAACCTAATATCAGCTGTTCCCTACGTTGGTGATGCACTGGTACAATGAATTTGAGGAGGTTTTTCAGTTGATAACGCAACCCTAACACGATTCTTCGCATTCCATTTTCTTCTCCCATTTATTATTGCCGCTGCAACCGTAGTTCATTTGATCTTCCTACATGAAACTGGGTCTAACAACCCAACTGGTCTAAATTCGGATTCTGATAAAATCTCTTTCCACCCATACTTTTCTTACAAAGACTTATTAGGATTTGCAGCACTTCTTGTAGCCCTTATCTCATTAGCCTTATTTTCCCCCAACTTGCTTGGAGATCCTGACAACTTCACCCCTGCTAATCCGTTGGTGACTCCCCCACATATTAAACCAGAGTGATATTTCTTATTTGCCTACGCTATTCTTCGTTCCATCCCCAATAAACTAGGAGGAGTTCTTGCCTTACTATTCTCTATTTTAGTCCTTTTGTTGGTCCCTATCCTTCACACCTCTAAACAACGAGGTCTCACCTTCCGCCCATTAACCCAATTTCTATTCTGACTTCTAGTGGCAGATGTTATAATTTTAACATGAATTGGAGGAATACCTGTTGAACACCCCTTTATTATCATTGGACAAATTGCATCCTTCTTATATTTCCTCTTGTTCCTAGTATTAGCCCCGACAGCCGGCTGAATCGAAAATAAAGTCTTAAAATGACAATGCATAAGTAGCTCAGTAGATAGAGCACCGGTCTTGTAAGTCGGATGCCGAAGGTTAAACCCCTTCCTTATGCTCAAAGAAAAGGGATTTTAACCCTCACCCCTGACTCCCAAAGCCAGGATTCTAAACTAAACTATTCTTTGCCGAGCTCCGCCATGAAACGTAATCACTCTAAATAACCTTCATACCGCCATCATCCATTCTTCTCACCTCCCCCCTAAATTTTTAGGCTCCTTCTTTGTAAGTTCTCCGAGCTCTGCCAAAAAAGCCCCTATAAACCCCTGACATATCTAATACTAAAAATTGAGCGTCAAAACCCTACCACACCCCCGCCGAATACCGCCCTATTTTTTCCGAGCTCTGCCTTTGGCCAAAAAAGGTCTGGGAAAATCCGTCGGAAATTCCTTAAAAATTGCCGAACTCTGCCAAAAAAAACGCCAAAAAAAACGCAAAAAATTGCCGAGCACTTCCAAATGACCATTTGGCACTAAAAGGCCTCACCTTTAAAGGCCGACTATTTTTATGTCAATTTCGACATATATGTATAATCCACATACGTTCAATGAGGGGACATCCGCAATTGGCACAAAAAGTTAACGGTTTGCGAAACTTAATTGAAGAGTTTCATTCATTTAACTAAATACACTCTCTTAGTCTGGCAAAGATCGTTAGCTCCAAATCCTTTCACAAAAATCAACATCATTCAAAATAAACACCCAACTTATCCTTGATAATCAGGGACAATAACCGTGGGGATATCACAGGGTGAACTATTACTGACATATTCCGTAAGAGCCCACCATCAGTTGATAACTTAATGTTAACAGTCCTTGTAAGGTCAGGGACCCACATCTTGGGGGTTGTACACCAGTGAACTATTTCTGGCATCTGGTTCCTATTTCAGGTTCACAAATTTATTAATACTCATTCATTCCTCTAACCTGACATAAGTTATTGGTGGAGTTCATACTCCTCGTTACCCACCATGCCGGGCGTTCTTTCCATCGGGCTACTGGTTCTTTTTTTTTATTTCCTTTCACCTGGCATTACAGAGTGAACTCTAAGGTTAACTAACAAGGCTGTACATTTAGAGATCGGCCGCAAATAATATAGTGGAGATATTGAAAGATATTCTTTTTTTTATTTGCATAACTGATATCAAGAGCATAAATCATCAAATGAAACTCTTAAAGTTTCTATGATTTATTTCCCCGGCTTTTGCGGGTTAAACCCCCCCTACCCCCCCAACACTAGAGAGATTTCTATCACTCCTGCAAACCCCCCGGAAACAGGAAAATCCCTACTAATATTTTTTTTTCCCAATTTTGTAAAATTTTTGCGTGTATTTACACTATTGAAATAATGTAAAT